ATAATATAGTATTATCTGATTCCTGGGGATAGGAAAAAATTCTTTTAGTGCCAAAATGATTAATAGTAATAAAAGGACACGTCATCCTTCTTACAGTACCACCAGTTTGATATATTTTCTTCCAAAAAAAACAAAAAAAGGAAGCCCTTTCATTATTATTTATTGTTAATAAAGGTAATAAACGCATTTTTTTTTTTAGCATTTTTGATCCCTGTTTACCCCATAAAGATATTGAATAGAATGCGCTGTTTTTTTTACCATTATAATTTTGAAAATAAATATTTAAATGCCCCTCAAAAGTAAGTAAATAAACCCGAAACATATAAAATGCAGTTAATCCTGCTGTGGAAAAAGCTATTATTGCGAAAATAGGTGAATACGACCAACTATCATTAAGAATTTCATCTTTGGACCAAAAACAGGCGAGAGGTGGAATACCACAAAGGGAAAGAGTTCCTAATAAAAAAGCAATTTTTGTAATTGGAACATGTTTTGTTAAACCACCCATAAGAACCATATTTTGACTCTTATCTGGCGAATAGCCAACAATACCTTCCATTGAATGAATAATGGATCCAGATCCTAAAAACAACAATGCTTTCGAATAAGCATGAGTAATCAAATGAAATAAAGCGGCTCGATAGGAGCCCATACCTAAAGCTAACATCATATAACCCAATTGAGACATTGTAGAATAGGCTAAACCTCTCTTAATATCTTTTTGAGCAAAAGCTAAAGTAGCTCCTAAGAGTACTGTTATTATACCTATCAAAGCTATTAGCTTCATTATGTAAGGTATAACTACGAAAAGAGGAAGAAGTCGAGCTACAAGAAAAATTCCCGCTGCTACCATGGTAGCAGCATGTATTAGAGCCGAAATAGGGGTAGGTCCTTCCATGGCATCTGGTAACCACACATGAAGAGGGAATTGTGCCGATTTAGCAATTGCACCCGAAAATAATAGGAAAGCGCACAAAGTAACAAATAAAAAATGAACCTCATTATCATTATTAGAAATCAAGTTATTGAATATTTCAAACAAATCCTGAAATTCGAAACTGCCTGTTAGCCAATAAAGACCTAAAATTCCTAATAATAAACCAAAATCGCCTACACGATTAGTTACGAATGCTTTTTGACAAGCATTGGACACACTAGGTCGTGTGAACCAAAAACCTATTAATAGGTAAGAGCACATTCCAACCAATTCCCAAAAGATATAAATTTGTATTAAATTCGAACTGGTAACTAACCCCAGCATTGAAGTATTGAAAAAACTCATATAAACAAAAAATCTCAAATAGCCTTGATCATGAGACATATAACTGTCACTATAAACAAGAACCAAAATTCCAACCGTAGTAATTAATATTAACAAAATAGAAGTAAGTGGGTCAATCAAATACCCGAACTCTAAGGAAAAATCATTGTTGATAGTCCAAGACCATACATATTGATAAATGGAACTGCTATTTATTTGCTGAATAAACAGATCGGTCGAAAAAACCATAACTATACTTAACAATAAAACACTCGGAAAAGCCCATATACGGTGAAGCTTTTTTGTTGACACCGGAAAAAGTAGCAGCCCCATTCCTATTAACATAGGGACTGGAAGTGTAACGAAAGATATAATCCATAAATATTGATATGTATGTTCCATAAAAAAAATCTTATTATTTTTAATTAAAAAAAAAAATGAATTCTTTCTTGTTTATGATTCATTGACTCTTATCTATTTTTAATTTTTAAAGAATCAGTCAATAAAAAAAAAAAAATGAATTAAGTTTAACTTATTTTATAACTGTCTTGACAATTATTATTTTTAATCACTATAGAAAATAGAACCTTTGATGCCTTCAATCCAATTTTAAGAAGTACTAGATAGATAAAAATGTGTACATTTTGACTGATCTGGTTTAGATCATATGCTTGATCTGGATGATCTATCAAGGAATATACATTAAATTAGATAAGATTTTCCAGTTTTCAATTTTAAAGTCCGGGACAGAACTCGAAACTTTTTTTGTTATATTATATGTCCATAAATCAATACCTAATGGGGTTGCTAAACCTTAACACAAATTTTATACCTAACGAAACTCTAAGGATTAATACAATAAAAATTCATTTTTATTTTCATTAATTTGAATGTTTCAAAAAAAAATATTACATTGAATTAACTCCTTCAAGCTCGCCAATTGAATAAAAAAGGGTTATTATAATTTTGAGCAAGCCGCCATGGTGAAATCGGTAGACACGCTGCTCTTAGGAAGCAGTGCTAGAGCATCTCGGTTCGAGTCCGAGTGGCGGCATAACATAATTAAATTATCTAATTATTAAAAGGATAGAATAAATCCTATAATGAATTCAATTCCATATGTAAAATTATGGATAATTAAAGTATTCCCCCCTTTTTTTTTTATGATATTTTTGACTTTAGAACATATATTAACTCATATATCTTTTTCGGTCGTTTCAATTGTAATTATAATTCATTTTCTAACCTTATTAGTCAATGAATTTGTGGGACTCTATGATTCGTCAGAAAAAGGCATGTTAACCACTTTTTTCTGCCTAACAGGATTACTAATTACTCGTTGGATTTATTCGGGACATTTACCAATAAGTGATTTATACGAATCATTAATATTTCTTTCATGGATTTTCTCTATTATTCATATGGTTCCATATTTTAAAAAACATAAAAAGTATTTAAGCACAATAACCGCACCAAGTACTTTTTTTACTCAGGGCTTTGCTACTTGGGGTCTTTTAACCGACATGCATCAATCTAAAATTTTAGTACCTGCTCTCCAATCCCAGTGGTTAATAATGCACGTAAGTATGATGGTATCGGGCTATGCAGCTCTTTTATGTGGATCATTATTGTCAGCAGCACTTCTAGTAATTACATTTCGAAAAGTCATAAGAATTGTTGGCAAAAACAATAATTTATTAAATGATTCATTCCCCGTTGATGAGATCCAATACATGATGGAAAAAAGAAGTATTTTAAAAAATACTTTTGTTACTTCTTCTAGGAATTATTACAGGTTTCAATTGATTCAACAATTAGATCATTGGGGTTTTCGTATTCTTAGTATAGGGTTTCTTTTTTTAACCATAGGTATTCTTTCAGGAGCAGTCTGGGCTAATGAAGCATGGGGATCATATTGGAATTGGGACCCAAAAGAAACTTGGGCATTTATTACTTGGACCATATTCGCGATTTATTTCCATACTCGAACAAATAAGAATTTGGAAGGTTTTAATTCTGCAATTGTTGCTTCGATCGGTTTTCTTATAATTTGGATATGCTATTTTGGGGTTAATTTATTAGGAATAGGACTACATAGTTATGGTTCATTTACATTAATATCCTAATTGAATTGAAGAACGAGTTTAACAAATATAACCATAGGACAGCTTAACATATATATAAGAAGCTTCAGGTAAGTCGTTGAGAACCTTTTGAATCACTCAAGTAATGGAGTGATTCAAAAGGTTCTCGCAAATGTTAAACATATCTGATTACAATTCCGTTTTTTTTTTTTTATTTTTTAATAACTACCTATAAAAAAAAATTAGCTATAAAAAAAATTCGATAGAATAGCTTCGACCTTGTCAACTGATAATGAGAAAACGAAATCCGGATAAATACCAATACTAATTACAGGCAGAAGGATAGCAATCGAAACAAATAATTCCCGTGGTCCAGAATCAAAAAAATAAGAATTTGTGGCATTAAACAGCTTGTATCCATAGAACATCTGGCGTAACATAGATAATAAATAAATAGGAGTCAATATCGTTCCAACTGCCGCTCCAAAAGTAATTAGTATTTTTGGCATTAAAAAATATTTTTTGGCGGTAATTATTCCAAAAAATACTACCAATTCTGCAAAAAAGCCGCTCATGCCCGGTAATGCAAGAGAAGCTAATGATAAGATACTGAACATCATGAATATTTTTGGCATTAGGGTAGCCATTCCGCCCATTTCGTCAAGATAAACAAGACGTATTCTATCATAACTTGTTCCTGACAAGAAAAAAAGCGCAGCGCCAATAAATCCATGAGATATTATTTGTAAAATGGCCCCGTTGAGTCCCATATCGCTTATAGAGCAAATTCCTATAATTGTAAAACCCATATGAGATACAGAAGAATAGGCTATTCTTTTTTTTAAATTTTTTTGACCAGAAGATGTTGAAGCTGCATAGATTATTTGTATTGCGCCTACTATTATCAACCAAGAAGAAAATATAGAATGGGCGTGGGATAATAATTCCATATTTATTCGAACCAATCCATATGCTCCCATTTTTAATAAGATTCCAGCTAAAAGCATACAAGTACTGTAATGTGCTTCTCCATGGGTGTCTGGTAACCATGTATGTAAGGGTATAATCGGTGATTTGACAGCAAAAGCAATAAGAAATCCAATATAGAATAGTATTTCCAAGGTCACAGGATATGATTGATTAGCTGATGTTTCAAAATTGAATGTTGGTTCATTGGAAGCATAGAAAGCGATACCTAAAGCTCCCATTAATAAAAAAACGGAACTTCCTGCAGTATACAAAATAAATTTTGTAGCTGAATACAGACGTTGCTTTCCCCCCCACATGGATAGAAGTAGATAAACAGGAATTAATTCTAACTCCCACATAATGAAAAAAAGTAAAAGATTTTGAGAAGAAAATAATCCTATTTGACCACTATACATTGCTAACATCAAAAAATGAAATAATCGAGAATCCCGAGTAATTGGCCGAGCCGCTAAAGTAGCTAAAGTGGTGATAAATCCAGTCAGTAAAATAGGGCCTATAGAAAGTCCATCTATTCCTAATCTCCAGTAAAAATCAAAAAAATTAATCCATTGATAAGACTCCGTCAATTGGATTAAGGGATCGTCCAATTGGAAATAATAAGAGAATGCATAGGTCATTAAAAGGAGTTCTAGTACACATATAAGTATAGTATACCACCGAATTACCTTATTTCCTCTATGAGGGAAAACGAAAATTAAGGAACCCGCGAATATTGGTAAAACTACTAATACTGTTAACCAAGGAAAAGAATTCGTGGTAAAGACAAGATACACTTGGACAAGAAAAACCCGTACTCGAAAACCTAATCTATTTTTTTATTATTTTTTTTTAGTACGGGTTTTTGTCGGTAAACAAAAAATCAAATGTATTCAAGTGGTTTTTTATGGAAAATATCAATTTTTATGGAAAATATCAATAAGCTAGACCCATGCTTCGAGTTGTTTCATGCCATAGATAAACTCGAACACTCAAGAAATCAGTTGGACAGGCGGATTCGCATCTCTTACAGCCAACACAGTCTTCCGTTCTTGGAGCAGAAGCAATTTGCTTAGCTTTACACCCGTCCCAAGGTATCATTTCTAATACATCCGTGGGGCAGGCCCGGACACATTGAGTACACCCTATACATGTATCATAGATTTTTACTGAATGTGACATTGGAGCTATAATTAAAAAAAAAACGTCATAAATTTTCGATCTAGTAAATTTTGAAATGAATCATATATTTAGACACCAGATGAATCAATGATTTATCATAATTTGTCTATTCAATTTCGGATCGACTCGTGAGATAGAACCAAGATACTTTAATTTCTTATGTTTTCGTAAACATTATCAGATACGCTATGTATCATAAATATCAATTCAAATTAATGAATCTAAATATTTTATATGATTAATACTACTTATTCAACAAATTCAATTGATTGATACGGATTGATTTTCTGTTACGATAAATTGACGAAACTATAGCCGGCCCGATAGCTGCTTCAGCGGCTGCGATAGATATAATAAAAATTGAAAAAATATTTCCTTTTAATTGGCGACTATCAAAAAAATCAGAAAATGTTACTAAATTTATATTGACGGCATTCAGTATAAGTTCAAGACACATAAGGGCTCTAACCATATTTCGACTCGTGATCAATCCATAGATACCGATAGAAAATAAATAAGCACTCAAACCAAGCACATGTTCGAGCATCATGGCCCCACTCCTTAGCGATTTCGATTTATTTCAATATGAACAATGAACAACAATTTAACATCACCAGATTAGATTGACTAGAATAAGAATATCACAAGTACAAAACAAAAAAAAATAGATTGGAATATAGATCGAATAAAAGAATTTCTATATGAATAATCCTCAAATAAATGTGATAACATAGAATAAAGTCTGATTTGGATTGCGATTACCAATTAAAAAGATTTATTACTGACGAGCCGTGGCAATCGCACCTATCAAAGCAACTAAAAGAATTATTGAAATGAATTCAAATGGAAGAAAAAAATCTGTTGCTAAATGAATTCCAATTTGTTGACCATTACTTACCAAATCTTGCTCTATAATCTGGTTTGCTCTTGTAGTCCAAATAATCCCATACCATGTTGTATCTGGAATAATAGTAATTAGTAAAACAAAAAGACTTGTACAAATTAGGGCAGTAAGACCATTCCCAACAGTCCAAAGATTGAAATCTTTGTAATCTTCTGAACCATTCATGAACATCACAGCAAATAAAATTAAAACATTTATAGCTCCCACATAAATAAGGAGCTGCGCCGCAGCTACAAAATGAGAGTTTGATAAAATATAGAATAAGGATATACAAACAAGAACCAATCCCAATGAAAAGGCAGAAAAAATTGGATTGGTAAGTAATACCACTCCTAGACCTCCTAATATAAGACCTAATCCTAGAAAGACTAAAAGAAAATCATGTATTGGTCCAGGTAAATTCATTGTACGTAAAATAAAAGATAAAAAAATCAAATTCTTTTTTTTCATGACTTTATTGACCCGACCAGGAGAAACTTATTTAGAATGGGTTCCTAATTGAATTAAATCCTAAAAGGTTAAAATTACTGTAGTACTGATATCAGACTAATCTCATTCTTTCTCGAAAAAATAAAAATGGATACTTTAATTTCTAGTTCGAAATAGAAATAATTATGGATAGAATTATGACTATATTAATAGATTTTCAATCTAAATTAAGCTACGCTGCAATTCTTACCAATCAATCAAATCCAATCGCGAGTTGGGATTTGTAGCTTTTGTAGTTATTGACCAAACAAAATGCAAAAATAAAAAAAAAAGATTTCAGACTTTTAGATCAAACCTAGATCTTTGTTTAATGATTAAAAATGACTCTTCAATCAATCTTTAATCAAAGGGGGTTTGTCCATTTTGATTAAAGATTGAGGTGAATTCAAAATTGTTCGAATTGTATAATCGTCAATTACTGATATTGGTAAACGACCTAAAGCAATTTGGTTATAATTCAATTCGTGACGATTATAGGTAGAAAGTTCATATTCTTCAGTCATTGATAAACAATTAGTTGGACAATACTCAACGCAGTTGCCACAAAATATACAGATTCCGAAATCAATACTGTAATTAAGCAATCGTTTCTTTCGAATATTAGTTTCCAATTCCCAATCAACAACAGGTAAATCTATAGGACATACACGAACACATACTTCACAAGCAATGCATTTATCAAATTCAAAATGGATTCGACCGCGGAAACGCTCCGATGTGATTAATTTTTCATAAGGATATTGAATAGTTACCGGTAAACGATTTACGTGGGATAAGGTAGTCATGAAACTTTGACCAATGTACCTTGCAGCCCGTATGGTTTGTTGACCATAATTCATGAACCCAGTTACCATAGGAAACATATCGTGAATCTCTATGAATAATTTTATATTTGTTTCTTTATCTTGTTTGAGACAAACTATAAATATACAAAAGAATTACTTTATAGTGAAAAGAGTTGGGAAGAGGTTGTTAATAATAAATTGCCAAGAGAAATAGGTAAAAGAAATTTCCATCCAAGATTTAATAGTTGGTCCATTCTTAATCTAGGTAAAGTCCATCTTGTTGTGATAGGAATGAACAAGAACAAATAAGTTTTAACCAATGTAATAAGAATACCCATTGTTGTTCCAAAAACTCTACCTACTTTAGTTATTTCAAAATCAAAAAACTCCGGAACGGATATGTACGGAATAGAGATATTCCAACCGCCCAAGTAAAGAACTGCTACAAATAATGAAGAGACTAATAAGTTTAGATAGGAAGCAACATAAAATAAACCAAATTTGATACCCGAATATTCAGTTTGATAACCTGCTACTAATTCTTCTTCTGCTTCTGGTAAATCAAAAGGTAATCTCTCACATTCTGCTAGGGAAGAAATGAAAAAAATGATAAATCCTATAGGTTGACGCCACAAATTCCAGCCCCCCAAACCATATTTTGATTGTGCCTCAACTATATCAACTGTACTCGAACTGTTAGATAATCATAGTCGGTGATGACATCACTGTTCCCATCGCTATTACAGAACCATACATGAGATTTTCACCTCATATGGCTCCTCGAAGGCCATAAATAAATCTAAGGGCCAGATCATATTATTTATCTTGATCCATTTGTAGGATAGATAGGATCAAAATCTATCGGATGCCCCCCAATTCAAAAATTTGACCAATGTAATTCTGTCTGTTATAATACTAAAATAAAGTACTTCTGAATTGATCTCATCTTTTAAGAATTTCAATTTTTCTTTCTTGAGCAATAACTTAAATCTTTCAATAAAATACTTCTTGTAGAAATACCAATAAATATTTCAACCTATCATTTTCGATTACGAAAAAGAATTAGACATTCCATTAGTTCATGAATTATGACACGAATTCGATTTATATGAATATCGAGATAGGAAAGAAAGAAGAATAAAGGATTCTTTTTTTTTCTATTGTAAGTCTATTCTTTTTTTTTGTTCCTATTCTTCCTTCTGAAAAATAAAAAGGAAAGGATTACTTCGTTCCTGATAGTCATTTGTTTAATTGGTGGATAGGAGCATACTCTGGATCGGAATCGTGGGGAGTACTGCCTGATCATTTCTACTAATTTAAAGCCCCAATTAATATTCTTTTATTTTGGATAATTCTATTACTAATCTTTTATGTATCTTGGTGTTCCTAACCATCCACTCATTTTTATTTTTACTCAACTGCTCGGGAGCATTACAGTAATATATATATATATATATAAATGATAGTAAAAACTCAATAAGGTTGATTCTTTGAGCCCGCTTTCAAGCCAGGATGACTAATCAACCAATTTGGGGACAAATGATCTCATCTTCTTATGTTTATTTGTGTTTTCCTGTTGTACATAAGAAATGAGTCTCGATTTTTTTTACTGCAAATTTAGAAGCTGTTTTCTTTCACTCATATAACTATCTAATTTAGTTCATCAATCCAAATGATGAATAAAAAAATAAAGATATATATTCAATTAATTTCACCTTTTTCCTAATAAAGAATCCGTCCTAATAAAGAAAAAGGTAATAGGGAAAAATTTATGTTTCAACGAATCGCACGTAGAGATATGGATAATACACAGAGAGTTAATGGTATTTCATAACTAATCGATTGAGCGGCAGCTCGTAGACCACCTAAAAAGGAATATTTATTATTTGATCCATATCCTGACATAAGAAGTCCAATGGGAGCAATACTTGAAATGGCAATCCATAAAAATACGCCGATATTTAGATCCGCTAAAACAAAGTGATAGCCAAAAGGAATTACTGAATAGCTTAATAGAGTTGATATGGCTGCTATGGATGGTCCGATACTGAATAAACGAGTATCCCCTCTAGATGGAAAAAGATTTTCTTTGAAAAGTAGTTTTGTTCCATCCGCTAGAGCTTGAAGAACTCCAAAAGGACCGGCATATTCAGGTCCAATACGTTGTTGTATCCCTGCAGAAATTTCTCTTTCTAACCACACAATTACTAGTATGCCTATCGTGATTCCAAATACAAGAGTCAAAATAGGGACAAGCATCCATATAATTCCATAGATCTCGTTTAAGGATTTCAATCTGGAAAAAGAATTGATAGCTTGTACTGTTGTTGGATCAATTATCATTTCAACGATCAACTTCCCCCATAATAATATCTATGCTACCTAGTATTGTCATAATATCAGCCAATTTCATTCTTTTAATTAATTGAGGAAGAATTTGCAAATTGATAAAACCCGGCGGGCGAATTTTCCATCTCCAAGGAAAACTACTTTGATCCCCTATCAGAAAAATTCCCAACTCTCCTTTTGGTGCTTCAACTCTAACATAAAGTTCTTGTTTCGGCAATTCAAAGGCGGGAGAAGTTTTTTTACTAATAAATCGATATTCAAAATCATTCCATTCTCGATTCCTTTCTCTAGCAAAACTTCGAGTTTCTAAATTTTCATAAGGCCCCCCTGGAATCCCTTCCAAAGCCTGTTGAATAATTTTTACGGATTCCGTCATTTCACCAATTCGGACTAAATAACGAGCTAGCGAATCCCCTTCCTTTTGCCACTGGACTCCCCAATCAAATTCGTCATAACACTCATAATGATCAACTTTACGAAGATCCCATCGTACTCCGGAAGCTCGTAGCATTGGTCCTGATAAACCCCAATTTATTGCTTCTTCTGCACTAACAATACCTATTCCTTCAACTCGTTGTAAAAAAATAGGATTTCGCGTAATAAGTTTTTGATATTCAGCAACTCCTGTTAAAAAATAATCGCAGAAATCCAAACATTTATCTAGCCAGCCATGAGGTAGATCAGCTGCTACTCCTCCGATACGAAAATAATTATGCATCATTCTCATACCAGTGGCAGCTTCGAATAAATCATATATTAACTCTCTTTCTCTAAAAATATAGAAGAAAGGGGTCTGCCCACCAATATCTGCCATAAAAGGACCAAGCCATAAGAGATGAGAAGCTATACGACTCAACTCCAACATAATTACTCTGATATAGCTAGCTCTTTTAGGTACTTGAATATTTCCCAACTGTTCCGGTCCATTTATGGTTATCGCTTCTGTAAACATAGTAGCTAAATAATCCCAACGTGTTACATAAGGCAAATATTGTATAATTGTTCGGTTTTCCGCAATTTTTTCCATCCCTCTGTGTAAATAACCTAATATTGGTTCGCAGTCAATAACATCTTCACCGTCTAGACTAAGGATCAGTCGAAGAACGCCATGCATTGATGGGTGGTGGGGCCCCATATTGACTATCATAAAGTCCTTTCTTGTAGCTGGTACATTCATAGGGGGTTCCTCGATTGATTTTTCCATGAATTACTGAAAACGAAAATAAGTTCATCAAAATTCAAGTTTAAGATCTAATAAATCAAATAATAAAAAAAAAAAAGACTCTTCAAATTAACGAGTTTTTGATTCCCGAATGTTCAACTGGCTAATTAATTCTTTATAACGTACTCCATTTTTCTTTGCCAAATAAGATAGTAGTCGTTGGCGTTTTCCTAGAATTTTCCGTAAACCTCTTTGAGATAAATAGTCTTTTCTATGCAATTCCAAATGTGAAGTAAGTCTTCGTATCTTATTAGTAAAACTTACTATTTGAAATTCAACGGATCCCTTGTTTTCTTTCTTGTCTTCTTGTGAAATAATTGAAATGAATGCACTTTTTACCATAAAATGAAATCCCCCTCCTCCCGCCTTTTTAAGTATAGTTTTATTGATCAGTAATAATAAATAATGTAATATTAAATAAGAATGTCAGTTGGTTTGAATTTGGTATACACAATAATCTTCAATTCGTTAGGAATTCCTAAATCAATCCAATTTTTCGTTTTAGATTTTTAGATATAGATATAATTTTTTTCTTTTGTAAGGGAAGAAATATACCATCCTTTATGTATTTCTAGCCGAATCAAAAAAAAAAAAAATTGGATTGATTCATTTCTAGATCGAATTGATACATGATTGAATTCCATATATCAGAATGGAATATGGGATGTAAAACAATGTATATGGACGTCTCCTTGTTTTCATATATTTCATATACTAGATTAGATATGCTATGGGATATATATGACAAATGGAACTTTACCGAATTTTTAATCGTGGACATATATGTATCCTTACCATACTAAACCGACTACCATTATTGGTATCAAACCAATAGCGATTTATACAAGCTAAATCTTCTAATCGATAATTGGGCCAAAGAAAAAGTTTTAATTTAATTAGTTTATTTTTATTATTTTTATCTCTATTAAAACGTTTGCTTTTATCTATAATGTGAGCGTGGTTTTTTATGTTATTATTATTGATAATTTCTGTATTTATATCATTTTCATTTTTTGAATTGAAAGAAATTAGAATTCTCAATTCTCTACGATGTTTAGAGGATAAAAGATTCTCGGGAACAAGTAAATCATAATTATTTTTGTCTTTATTTCTAATTAAACTTTGATTTATTACAATAGATTCGGTAAATTTTTTTTTATCAATAGAGTTTTTTTTTCTGTATCTTTGATTAATTTGTTGTTTTCTCTTATGAACCAATAAAATATTTATGGTTTGATACATAATAAATTTTCCATCATTTTTTACCGACAGACGGGTTGATTCGATAATCAATATTCCCTTTTTCATCAATTCTGTAAGAGTTAAATCTTTCTGAATCATTAGAATATCTAGACTCAGTTCTCCCCTTTGAATAGAGGATATAATAATTTCTCGTGGATTTGTCAGTCTAAGCAAGAGACAATATATTTTGATATTATTGATTATTTTTTGATTTAAAGAATCATCCCATCTTAATTGAAAGCATAAATACCTTTTTAGCAAGAAATCAAGTTCTGCTTCCGTATTACTTTTGTATTGCTTTTTCTTTCTACGCTCTTTCCTGTCTGATCTTGCATAATCTTCTTCAACATCTTTTTCTTGGTTTGCTAGAACTGATTCAAGATCTACTTGATCCTCCGACTCTTTTTCTTCATGATTTTGATTTTTTAATTGAATGGATTTTGTTTCATTCGATGATATAGATATAAAAGGATCGTTATTTTGCTTTCTGTTGATTTTTTTATTTTCACTAACATCTTTAGTTCCATTAAAATTTAAAAAAAGTAATTTGATTGGTATCATCCATGATTTTATCTTATATGCCTTGCAAAGTATCACAAATTTTGGAAAGAACCAAAATTCTAAATTTGATGTAGGACGATCTAATATTTCTTCATTCATTCCCATCCAATCAAAAAGGTTTTTTTTTTGTTTGGTTCCGGTATCGATCCAGGATTCAATATCGACTTTCTTTCTAAGACAAAAAGGGAGAATTCTCCAATCCAAATATTTTCTATGCGAGCTTTTTTCCGTATCGATAATATCATCTTCTCTTAGATGCTTATTGACAGGGATACCTCCCGACATATCAAATAATTTACTTTTATCTATTTTGTAATTATAAAAAATCTCTTGCTTATTATTTAATTTGAATGGTAATTCATAAATAGATGAGTCTTTCTTATCTTCATAATTAATGGATTTATATAATAAAATATTATATCTATAGTATTTTTTAAAATTATCTTTTTGGTTCGATAATGAATCGACTTCGAAATTATTTTGTTTTTCGTAATGAATTAATTGGTCTTTTTCATATAAATTCCATTTATTTAAATCTTTATTTTGAATCATATGCTGTTGATTCATTTTATTTCGCCATTTTTGCGATATTAAGCTAGACCATCTGATCTGAGATAAATCGTATTTATATTGATAATTACTTCTTACCCAGTTTTTCCATTCATTCATTACAGATTTTTTAAAATTTGTATTTTTTAATTTGAACTGAAATCCTCCTTGGACTCCGAAATAATCTTTTATTTCATTCTTAAGAAAAAGAGATGCTCCATGATATTGAAGGACAGATCTTAACTTATATAGGTTAATAACTTGGACTTGTGATAATTTGTAAAATACATATGCTTGTGACAAAGAGGTTACATTATACAAAATCTGTGAGTTCTTGTTAAAATTACTATAATTAAATACCTTTTTTATACTCGAGATAAAGTGAATTAATGTATTTTGATTTGTTTTATCAATTCTTTGGTGATTTTCTTTTTTATTATACATAGAAATGTATTTATTAATCATTTTTCTTGGTGATTCATGAAAAAACTGTACATTGATCCTCGGAATATTAATGATAGCTAGAAGGATATCTATATATATCTTTTCAATCAAAATTTTTATAAAAAAATATGATTTACGGACTAATTGAGCATTGTTTCTTTTTAATATCTGTAAAATATTTTTTGATGATTTTAATTTTAATCGTTTAGCATTATAACTTAGTTTGTTAGGACTAATATTTCTTTCTGAGATTAGAAATCGTTTTTTCTTTTCTTTTGTAATTTTTTCTATTTGATTTCTTATTGTCTTTGTTCTGGCATTCAGATCTTTCATTTTTTTTTCTGTCAGTGAATAGTTTATCCAATCCATAGATCGAATTGAAGTGGAAAATCTATGAATAGTCCGATTAGTGATTGGTGAATCTTTTTCGTTTTTAGTTTCATTTAATTCAGATACTTCTCTAAATCCAAATAATAGAATCGGATTTCTTTTTGATTTTGATATTATTTCTTTTAGAAATAGACTACTTTTGATGAACCAGTTTTTTGTTTCTTTAGGTAAATGTAGAAATATTTTTCTTTTTTCTTTAAAAATTGTTAGAGTTAGAAAACCATTTTTTTTCAACTTTCTAATTTTTTTTTTTAATTTTTTAAAAATGGGTTCAAAAAGTGAAAGTTCTTTTCGGGGAGAACCAAAAGGAAGTTCAGTTTCCATTCCCCAAACTGTTAAAAAACAAAAATCATGTTTTTGTCTTTTCTTTTTTATTGGATCTTTAGGAAGGAATTTTAACTTAGATCTGTGCCAAGGTTGTAGTCGAAAAGGAAATAGGATCTTTATTTGAATACCGTCTGTTAACCAGTTTTTAGGAAATTCTGTTTCTGATAATTGAACTCCATTATAGGTGCATTTAACATGCATTTCTCTATTCCAATCCTTTAAATCCTCGGACCATTCGGGAATTT